CTTTTGCTTCTCTATTTTCGTTCTTTATCATAAAAGTTTTCCCCCGCCAATGAATGATAAGTGCCTAGGTGAAGTATAGTATAAGATAAGTCAGAAAAGTCTAAGTCTTATTAGTCTACTCTAAAAAGAAAAGAAATATACCTATACTCTTACTATAAGAAATATACCTATACTCTTACTATAAGATAAAAGATAAAGACTCTTAAGTCTAAAAACTCTTAAGATAAGGCTTTTCTTTTCATATGAATACTTAGTAGAACGACTAACGACGAGATTTATTATCGTTTCTCGCGTGTCTCACGAAAGTTAGAGTAGGTGCGAATTCTCCCAATTTGTGACCGACCATACGATCTGTGATATAAATAGGTAAATGTTCCTTTCCATTATGAATAGCGATTGTATGGCCAATCATTGTGGGTATAATGGTAGATGCCCGAGACCAAGTCACTATGATTTCTTTCTCCTCCCTCCTGTTGAGTTTTTCAATTCTTCCCAATAAATGATTAGCTACAAAAGGATTTTTTTTTAGTGAACGTGTCACGGCTGATTACTCCTTTTTTTACATTTTTTAAATTGGCATTCTATGTCCAATATCTCGATCTTAATCTGAAGTCTAATGATGAATGGAAAAAAGAGAAAATCCTTAGCTAGATAAGGGAAGGGGCGGATGTAGCCAAGTGGATCAAGGCAGTGGATTGTGAATCCACCATGCGCGGGTTCAATTCCCGTCGTTCGCCCATCACATTATTTCCAATTCCAAAGATTCGATTTTCAATGTTCCTATTTACGGCGACGAAGAATAAAACTATCACTATATTTGTTCCTTTTCCTGCTTCTTCTTCCAAGCGCAGGATAACCCCAAGGGGTTGTGGGTTTTTTTCTACCAATTGGGGCTCTCCCTTCACCGCCCCCATGGGGATGGTCTACAGGGTTCATAACTACTCCTCTTACTACAGGACGCTTACCTAGCCAACACTTAGATCCGGCTCTACCCAAACTTTTTTGGTTCACCCCAACATTACCCACTTGTCCGACTGTTGCTAAGCAGTTTTTGGATATCAAACGGACCTCCCCAGATGGTAATCTTAATGTGGCCGATTTACCCTCTTTTGCAATCAGTTTCGCTACAGCGCCTGCTGCTCTAGCTAATTGTCCACCTTTTCCAAGTGTGATTTCTATGTTATGTATGGCCGTGCCTAAGGGCATATCGGTTGAAGTAGATTCTTCTTTTTTATCAATCAAAACCCCTTCCCAAACTGTACAAGCTTCTTCCAAAGCATACGGCTTTCTAGATGTATATGATGATATCTAGACAGATGGATCTTATATGAATCGTATGATGAAGTACCACGTGAGTGGATATATAGGAATCCAAATCTGCCGAATCACTCATGTTATGATCTTCTACATCCTAGGTCTCCCCGTTCCGTCATCTGGCTTATGTTCTTCATGTAGCATTCAGACCGGATGACTCTATGAAATTACGTCGATACTTCCACATATTACGGGTAACGTAGGAGACATATCTATTTTTCCCCGGAGGGTCTTTCTAATTACCACTGCTTAACTTTCAATTCGCCTCTGACCATCAAATGAAATGTGAATAACCCGTCCTCCTCTCTTTGAAACAAGGGGCGCTTCCGGTTCTGTGCGCGCTTCAAACAATTTTGTCTTCTCCATATTACCATATCTCTAGAGTCAATAATTTTCTATGAGGAACTACTGAACTCAATCACTTGCTGCCGTTACTCAACAGTTTTCTGTTGAGGTCTATCCCGTAGAGGTACTCCAATTGGATCAGTGATCGATTTCTAGGTTTCGTCGTAAACCTAATTGGTTACTTCCAATTACGTAAATCAATAGTTCAAACCGCACTCAAAGGTAGGGCATTTCCCATTGATATAGGAACTTCTGTACCAGAAACAATGGTATCTCCAATTATAGCCCCTCTGGGATGTAAAATATATCTCTTCTCACCATCCCCATAGTGTATGAGACAAATGTATGCATTTCGATTAGGGTCATATTCTATGGTTACGATTCTACCAGATATCTCTTTTTCATTCCGTCGAAAGTCGATTTTACGGTATAGACGCTTATGACCTCCCCCTCTATGCCCTGCGGTAATGATCCCTCTGGCATTACGACCTTTACCACAACGATGCTGTCCATAGATCAAATTATTTCGTGGATTGGATTTCACTTGACTGTCTACGGCTCCATTGCGTGTGCTCGAGGTAGAAGTTTTGTATAAATGTATTGCCGTGTTATTAAGTCTTTTGCTTTAAGTTCTTTTCTCTATAAGAGGTGGAATAGAATAACCCGGTTGAAGCGTAATGATCATACGTCTGTAATGCATTGTATGTCCCATAATAGGTCCCATCCTTCTACCCTTTCCCGGGAGTCGATGACTATTCATAGCTATTACCTTGACACCAAAGAAGAGTTCGACCCAATGCTTTATTTCTGTCCTAGTTGATCCTGATTCGACATTAGAAGTATATTGATTGTTCCCCAATAACCGAATACTTTTTTCTGTAAATACTGCATATTTGATTCCATCCATAAATCCATTTTCTTCCCTATGAGTTCCAGTATCGATAAGAATTCTAGTTCTTACTGTTCATATGTTATGGTATGAATATACCATACCAATTCGCTATGTATGGATGATGAGATTCCATTGATACAGAGTCAATTCCAATAGACTTATTGAATGTTCCCATTGGCGTGCATCCAGCAGGAATTGAACCTACGAATTTGCCAATTATGAGTTGGGCGCTTTAACCATTCAGCCATGGATGCTTAACAGGGATCATCGTACATCGTGAATAACCAAATTCCAATTGAAATGAAATCTTTAGGAGGAATCAATGAAACGACATCAATTCAAATCCTGGATATTCGAATTGAGAGAGATATTGAGAGAGATCAAGAATTCTCACTATTTCTTAGATTCATGGATCAAATTCGATTCAGTGGGATCTTTCACTCACATTTTTTTCCACCAAGAACGTTTTATGAAACTCTTTGACCCCCGAATTTGGAGTATCCTACTTTCACGTGATTCACAGGGTGCAACAAGCAATCGATATTTCACGATCAAAGGTTTAGTACTGCTTGTAGTAGTGGTCCTTCTATCTCGTATTAACAATCGAAAGATGGTCGAAAGAAAAAATCTCTATTTGATGGGGCTTCTTCCTATACCTATGAATTCCATTGGACCCAGAAAGGAGACATTGGAAGAATCTTTTTGGTCTTCCAATAGAAATAGGTTGATTGTTTCGCTCCTGTATCTTCCAAAAGGGAAAAAGATTTCTGAGAGTTGTTTCATGGATCCGCAAGAGAGTACTTGGGTTATCCCAATAAATAAAAAGCGTATCATGCCTGAATCTAACCGGGGTTCGCGGTGGTGGAGGAACCGGATCGGAAAAAAGAGGGATTCTAGTTGTCAGATATCTAATGAAACCGTAGCTGGAATTGAGATCTCATTCAAAGAGAAAGATAGCAAATATCTGGAGTTTCTTTTTTTATCCTATACGGATGGTCCGATCCGCAAGGACCACGATTGGGAATTGTTTGATCGTCTTTCTCCGAGGAAGAAACGAAACATAATCAACTTGAATTCGGGACAGCTATTCGAAATCTTAGGGAAAGACTTGATTTGTTATCTCATGTCTGCTTTTCGTGAAAAAAGACCAATTCAGGGGGAGAGTTTCTTCAAACAACAAGGAGCTGGGGCAACTATGCAATCCAATGATATTGAGCATGTTTCTCATCTCTTCTCGAGAAACAAGTGGGGTCTTTCTTTGCAAAATTGTGCTCAATTTCATATGTGGCAATTCCGCCAAGATCTCTTCGTTAGTTGGGGGAAGAATCAGCACGAATCGGATTTTTTGAGGAACGTCTCGAGAGAGAATTGGATTTGGTTAGACAATGTGTGGTTGGTAAACAAGGATCGGTTTTTTAGCAAGGTACGGAATGTATTGTCAAATATTCAATATGATTCCACAAGATCTATTTTCGTTCAAGTAACGGATTCTAGCCAATGGAAAGGATCTTCTTCTGATCAATCCAGAGATCATTTCGATTCCGTTAGAAATGAGAATTCAGAATATCACACATTGATCGATCAAACAGAGATTCAGCAACTAAAAGAGAGATCGATTCTTTGGGATCCTTCCTTTCTTCAAACGGAACGAACAGAGATAGAATCAGATCGATTCCCGAAATGCCTTTTTGGATCTTCCTCCATGTCCTGGCTATTCACAGAACCTGAGAAGCGGATGAAGAATCATCTGCTTCCGGAAGAAATCGAAGAATTTCTTGGGAATCCTACAAGATCAATTCGTTCTTTTTTCTCTGACAGATGGTCAGAACTTCATCTGGGTTCGAATCCTACTGAGAGGTCCACTAGAGATCATAAATTGTTGAAGAAAAAACAAGATGTTTCTTTTGTCCCTTCCAGGCGAGCGGAAAAGAAAGAAATGGTTGATATATTCAAGATAATTACGTATTTACAAGATACCGTCTCAATTCATCCTTCGGAACCAGATTCGGGATGTGATATGGTTCCGAAGGATGAACCGGATATGGACAGTTCCAATAAGATTTCATTCTTGAACAAAAATCCATTTTTTGATTTCTTTCATCTATTCCATGACCGGAACAAAGGGGGATACGCGTTACGCCACGATTTTTTTGAATCAGAAGAGAGATTCCCAGAAATGGCGGATCTATTCACTCTATCAATAACCGAGCCGGATCTGGTGTTTCATAGGGGATTTGCCTTTTCTATTGATTCCTACGGGTTGGATCAAAAAAGATTCTTGAATGAGGTATTCAACTCCAGAGATGAATCGAAAAATAAATTGGTTCTACCTCCTCTTTTTTATGAGGAGAATGAATCTTTTTCTCGAAGGATCAGAAAAAAATCGGTCCGGATCTACTGCGGGAATGAGTTGGAAGATCCCAAACTAAAAACAGCGGTATTTGCTAGCAACAACATAATGGAGGCAGTCAATCAATATAGATTGATCCGAAATCTCCAATATTATGGGTACATAAGAAATGTATCGAATCGATTCTTTTTAATGAATAGATCCGATCGCAACTTCGAATATGGAATTCAAAGGGATCAAATAGGAAATGATACTCTGAATCATATAACTATAATGAAATATACGATCAACCAACATTTATCGAATTTGAAAAAGAGTCAGAAGAAATGGTTTGATCCTCTTATTTCTCGAACTGAGAGATCCATGAATCAGGATCCTGATGCATATAGATACAAATGGTCCGATGGGAGCAAGAATTTCCAGGAACATTTGGAACATTTCGTTTCTGAACAGAAGAATCCTTTTCAAGTAGTGCAAGTAGTGTTCGATCAATTACGTATTCATCAATATTCGATTGATTGGTCCGAGGCTATCGACAAAGAAGATTTGTCTAAGTCACTTCGTTTCTTTTTGTCCAAGTCACTTCTCTTTTTGTCCAAGTCACTTCGTTTCTTTTTGTCCAAGTCACTTCGTTTCTTTTTGTCCAAGTCACTTCCCTTTTTCTTTGTGAGTATCGGGAATATCCCCATTCATAGGTCCGAGATCCACA